GAATAACTAAATTCATTATAATTATAAAAAGGAATTTAATAAATAATTTTTTAAATTATTAAATAATAGGTCTTTTTTTCTTGTTTTTAGTCCAGCAAAGTAAATGTAAATAGTAAAGAAAAAAACAAGAAAAAAAGAATTATAAAATAATAAGAAGAACTCACATTTTGATTCTATTTTGACTCTATATCATAGGAATGGAAATAGTTCTTCTTATTATTGTTGTTGCTTTAATAACAAGCATTTTTGTTTTCAAATCAGATAAATTTTTTTCTATCTATGATTCATTGGAACAAAAAAGGGCCTGGATAGGTCAGTACCTATCCGGGCCGTGGGAATAAAATAAAAAGGCCCTTTTGAACAAACTCAAAGAAAGATTCTTTTTTTTTCTATATTTCTATTGGAAATATATTTTTCGAGCCCTTACTTTATGGAATTGGAATTGCTGATAAAAGTTGTATATATCTATATAATAAAAAGAGATAAAAAAATAATAAAGAAAGATAAAGAAAGACTTTTTCAATCTTTACTTTATGTATGGGAGAGATGGCTGAGTGGACTAAAGCGGCGGATTGCTAATCCGTTGTACGAGTTATTCGTACCGAGGGTTCGAATCCCTCTCTTTCCGTTTCCATTGATGAATTGATATTTTATTTATCTTTCGAATTTCTCGAACCCTTTTTCTTTTTTCATAGTTAAAGGTGTGGAATAGATAAAATCCGAAGAAAATTTGAAAATCAAGTAAGGAAAATGCCTTTATTTTTTATTCTTCATTCTTCACGCCCAGGATTACGTCCCGGATCATTAGATAGGAATCCGAAGATGAAGAGAGAAACAAAGAATATCACTACTGTGTAAACGAAGAGTTTGAGAGTAAGCATTACACAATCTCCAAGATCATTTTTTGGGAAAAAGAGAATAGATTTTCCATTTTTATACCACATATCCTATTTTGACTCCTATTTTGACACCAAGACATGAGAAGTAGTTTCTAGAAATGGAAAAGCATTTTCAAAAAATCATTTGTAATTAAGAGTCTTTCATTGCCAAAATTTTCTTTCATACCCACAATTAGATATTGTGGGGGACCCTAATTAATAGTGCCTTTCACTGGAAAAAGGAAAGGGTTAGAATGAGGTGATACAGATTTATTGCGACTATCCGATACTTTGACTTTCAATGTTTTAATTGAGGGTTCATAATCTAAGATTTTTCTAATCTTATCAATTGTTAGAATTTTTTTTCTCGAAGAAATCATGAATTTTTCTAGGGCAGTATTAAATATTTCATCGAAAACTTACAGCGGCTTGCCAAACAAAGGCTAAGAGAAAAAAGAACAGAGGTATGACTGGCATAACATCTACGATTGGATTCAAAAAAGCATAGGCTTCGGGCAATTTGGCGAAGAAAAAATTACTCGAATAAAGGGCAGAATTAAGACAGATACAGATCAAACTAAAGATATTAAGCATAACAAACATTTTGTTCTTGGAGATAATTGAATTTTGATTGAGTTATTGATATGGTATTGATATAAGGGAAAAAAGAATAAAGTAGGGTAGACCAAAAAATCCTTCTTTTTCTTTTAACTAACCCAATCAAGAATACTTCAAGTCTCAAAAGAGAATAGAAGAAATCATACTTTCATAAATATCTTAATTGAATTATATGTAATGATCAATAAATTCAGTTTAATTCTATGTCTATACGTGTCAAAATCCTAGCAACAATCTAATCTATTCCATAAATATTTGGACTGGAATTGACGAACGACTAATAACAATATTAGTGTTTATTAGTGTCGACTAGAAATCTAAATGGGGCGTGGCCAAGTGGTAAGGCAACGGGTTTTGGTCCCGCTATTCGGAGGTTCGAATCCTTCCGTCCCAGAGCATACCAATTATATCAGAATAAAGATTGCTTTAAAAGTCGGAGGGGCCTTTGATTCTATGCCCATCCCCTTCATATTGAAGGTTAGTTACTTAGAAAAACCTTACGTCTCATATCCATTTGCATTCTCAATGATGCATTCTAGATCGAAATCCGAAAGAAAAGCCTCTATATTCCCTATCTATTATTCCCTATCCCTTAAATGAGGTAGCCTAATTATTAATTCTCTGTGGATTGTTTTATTAAAAAATAAACAAGAGGGTTTTCTTGGTACTAATGGAATTCAATTAATGGGATTAAATCTCTTAAGGCTAGGTTAGGGGAAACTAAAATAAAAATAGGAACAAAGACTCGTTTGGCTTTGTACCTAGACAAGATAGTCTAGCATCCCGTAAAAGAGGATCTTTTTTTTTATTTATGATTCATCATCCCATATTATTTGTGAAATAGATCAGTAAATAGATCAGTAGTGGAAGGTATCAATTTCAATATCGGTGTCTGTACAAATCTCATTAACAAACAATCAAGTTACATATGTAACAAATCCATTTTCTTTGAACCTCAGTTTTAGGTATTTCGTCTTTGGCTCTAATGAATTATTGTAAATCTATTATTGTAAATCTATGTAACAATTCAGACGGGGCAATTCATACATTCTATTTACTTTTTACTTTATGGAAAGATTCTTATGGAAAAATTACAGAAAGATTACTGAACCTCAAGTCAAACAAAATATAACAAAATACCTAAAAAATGAGGAAGGAAATTTTTAGATGTATGTATTTGTTATCGTTCTATTTCAGCGACAATGAGGTTTCGATTTTCGTGAAAAAGATTTATGATCTTTAAAATTTTTGAAATTAAAATATTTCACATAGAATATCCATAATTACTTCCAGTAACAATTGTTCAGTCTAAGATACAGAAATCTCCTATTCTTTCGGTTCTTATTTTATCAATCATATGAAAGAATAAGGATCTAAATCTTCTTCACGAAAAAAAACGAAGAGAAATTGGATTTGTTTTTGATCTATCTATTTGCTTTAAATCATTGTTGGTTCAGTTCAAAACGAAACATGGATTTATCTCTCTTATTTATAAGGATCAAATGCGGTTTTTTTTATTGTTTGTAAAACTTTATTCAACTCAAATAATGATGTAATGATGTCGAAGTAGTCAATTTTTTCAATTAAATATTTGTAATGATTTATTATTAGATTAGTCTTTCGTACTTGAAGAAGTATTAGATTGATGAATCTATCCTATTGTGTCACTTGAAGATGCAGATTCAAAAATAACTCATTTATTTTATATTTGTATCCTTTTATTTTTATATAAATTTGATTTTTATAAAAATTTTTATAAATATATAAATATAAATGTCTATTATATTATGTATTATAAAATATATAATAATATTATATTTTATCATATCTATAATTATTTTAGAATATTTATAATAATATATATATAATTATAGATATTCTATTATTATTATACTATTTATATATTATAGATATTCTATTATTATACTATTTATATATTATAGATATATTATAGATAAATTATAGATATTAGAATATTATAGGTATAAAAGATATAAAAATATAAATCATTTTATAGATAGATAATCTATCTAGATTATAGATATAAGAAAATCTAATAAAAAATGTTGCATTCATACAATAAAATACGGGATTAAGTTGAATTCTTGATGAGACATCTTCAGAAAAATATCTACACATCCATAAAAAAAAAGAAACAAGTATAGATTACTATGTACCGACTAAAACAATGACTATTCATGGTTCCATAATTGAATCAATTACATACCGGCTCCAAACTAGAGGAATGTTATGGTAAAACTTCGTTTGAAACGATGTGGTAGAAAGCAACGTGCGACTTGAAGGACATGATCAGTTGTGGATTTTTACACCCACCATTTTTTTATATTCAAATTTTATTATATAGTTATATAGGAATGAAGGTGCTCTTGGCTCGACATCGTTTGTTCTGCTCCACTAGAAGAACCCCTCTTTTCTTTTTTTGTTGGGTTGTAATGTAAATAGTACATGATGGAGCTCGAGTAGAAAGTATTGATTCATTTCTCGGGGGCAAGGATCTAGGGTTAGTGCCAATCAAGAAGTTGGAAATACTTTGTAAGTATATCTTCGATATAGACGAAAGGATACAATTCAAGCAAGTTTAAAATCCAAAAAGAAAATTTGTTTGAATTTGTAGAACACTTTCAATCAAAAGTGTATCGTGCGGGAATCAACCGTTCGTATGATTCTTTGATAAAAATAAATCACAAAAAAAAGGTATGTTGCTGCCATTTTGAAAGGATTAAGGATCATCGAAGTAATGTCTAAACCCAATGATTTAAAACAGAAATAAAGGATCCCGGAACAAGGAAACGCCGTTTTCAATTGTCTCAAAAACTAGGATTAGGATCAGAATGACGAATACAATAGATTTTAAACGAGACAAACAAAAAGGGGGTTAGAGACCGCTCAATAAATGAAATGCCTAAGGGTTGTCCTTTGAGCTATTTGAGAGTTATCCAACTTGAGTTATGAGTACGAATGATTTTATATTTTTGGGGAAAGAAGAACAAAAAAAAGGACTTAAATTAAATCATAGTCTAATGAATTTGATGATTTTATAGATCTATTTGCCATTGGAATTCTATACATCGACATAACTTTGAATCATTTTTTCTCGAGCCGTACGAGGAGAAAACTTCTTATACGTTTCTAGGGGGGGGGGGGGTATTGTTCACCTACATCTATCCCAATGAGCCGTCTATCGAATCGTTGCAATTGATGCTCGATCCCGAAGAGAAGGAAGAGATCTTCGGAAAGTGGGTTTTTATGATCCGATAAAGAATCAAACTTATTCAAATGTTCCTGCTATTCTATATTTCCTTGAAAAAGGAGCTCAACCTACAGGAACTGTTCATGATATTTCAAAGAAAGCGGAGGTTTTTACGGAACTTCGTCTTAATCAAACGAAATTCAAATTCAATCAATGAAATACAAAAAACGAGGGGGGGATGACTCGTATATAGCTTTGTATAACTTTCTCTACTACTGCCCCTTAATCTATCTTATTGATATAAGATGGATAGAAAAAAGATCAAGTGAATAGATGAAGGAATTATATCTAGAAATATAAAATTCTGACATTACCTTCAATCAGGCGGTTTTTCTTAGAACTCTACTAACAAACACGGGATCAAGTTTACTTATTATACATTCTCTTTATATTGATTGAATAGATGATTGAATAGACCCGCGATTTTTTCCTACTTTTTCCTTATTTATTTCGCCATCTACACCTTTTTTGTATCTATGTAGATTATCTATATAGTGCCAATCCAACACAAGTCCTTATTTTTTTTTATTTGAATTTAAATTCAGATTTATTAAATTTGAATTTTTTTTGTTTTCTACATTGTATTCTTTTCTCAACATTCATTCATATTGACAACTGTGTAGAAAACAACTATAATTTGATCGTAGATAAATGAATCTTTTTTTCTCCATTCCATAGGTTTGGTTTTTACTTTACCTCATTCAAATGATGGTTTCGTTGTATTCGCTGTGCCATAAGCAGTTTTTTCAATCAAAAAAATGGATAAGATAAGAGTTGGTCTATAAATTTTTACATTTTTCTATCTAATAACTAAGAATTTCTTGTATTTTCATCTGAGCTGTTCATTTTTATCTTCAGAATCGATTAGAAAATGTGTGTGTTTTTTTTTTTATTTTATTTATTTTATTGTTAGTTCAATGTTTTGATTGCGTCGTGTAACCCAATCTCTTTACTTTCATTTGTTTTGATTCCGGTTGTATCTACATACCCTAATTATTTTAATTGAATTTTATCTTATTCGGGTTGCTAACTCAATGGTAGAGTACTCGGCTTTTAAGTGCGGCTAGAATCTTTTACACATTTGGATGAAGGAACGGATTCGTCCATACCATTGGTATAGTTTGTAAGACCGCGACTGATCCCTGAAAGGGAATGAATGGAAAAAACAGCATGTCGTATCAATTATCAATGGAGAATTCTGAGAATATGTCATTGTTAGCAGATCGGCACAAAACCTTGTTTGAATTGTTAGAGCAGAACAAAATGAATTCAAAGTTGGGTTGAGTGAATAAATGGATAGAGCCTTAATGGCTCCAATTAAATTATAGGGAAACAAAAAAAGCAACGAGCTTCTGTTCTTAATGTGAATGATTACCCGATCTAATTAGACGTTAAAAAAATATTAGTGCCTGATGCGGGAAAGGCTTCTCCCATGAGTCATTATAGATTTTTTTATGAATCCTAACTATTAGCTATAGCTATTCTCCATTATGGAGTGGAGATGAATGTGTAGAAGAAGCAGTATATTGATAAAGATAATTTTTTCCAAAATCAAAAGAGCGATTGGATTGAAAAAATAAAGGATTTCTAACCATCTTGTTATCCTATAATGAACATAAAAAAATTAGATGGAAAAAGAGAGGATAGAGGGTCCGTTGATGAGTATACCTGTCTCCGAGGTATCTATTCTTTTTTTATTATAATTAGAATACCTTGTTTTGACTGTATCGCACTATGTATCATTTGATAACCCAAGAAATACCCTCGATTTATTCAAATCGAATCTCAAATGGAAGGAGTTCAAAGATATTTTAAACTAGATAGGTCTCGTCAAGATGACTTCCTATATCCACTTATCTTTCAGGAGTATATTTATGCACTTTCTTATGATCATGGTTTAAACAGATCTATTTTGTTGGAAAATGTGGGTTATGACAATAAATCCAGTTTACTAATTGTGAAACGTTTAATTACGCGAATGTATCAACAGAATCATTTGATTTTTTCTGATTCTAATCAAAATCCATTTTTTGGACACAATAAGAATTTTTATTCTCAAATGATATCAGAGGGATTTGGAGTCATTGTGGAAATTCCATTTTCCCTACGATTAGTCTCTTCTCTAGAAGGTAAAGAAATAGCAAAATCTCATAATTTACGATCAATTCATTCAATATTTCCTTTTTTAGAGGACAAATTCCCACATTTAAAGTATGTGTCAGATATACTAATACCCCACCCCATCCATCTGGAAATCTTGGTTCAAGCCCTTCGTTACTGGGTGAAAGATGCCTCTTCTTTGCATTTATTACGATTCTTTCTACACGAGTATCATAATTGGAATAGTATGATTACTCCAAAGAAATCAATTTCCATTTTTTCAAAAAGGAATCAAAGATTTTTCTTATTCCTATATAATTTTCATGTATGTGAATACGACTCTATCTTCATTTTTATCCGCAATCAATCTTATCATTTACGATCAACATCTTATGGAGCCCTTCTTGGGCGAATATTTTTCTATGGAAAAATAGAGCATTTTGTCGAAGTCTTTGCTAATGATTTTCAGACAATCTTATGGTTGTTCAAGAATCCTTTCATGCATTATGTTAGGTATCAAGGAAAATCCATTCTGGCTTCAAAAGGGGCGCCTCTTCTGATGAATAAATGGAAATATTACCTTGTCAATTTCTGGCAATGTCATTTTTACGTGTGGTCTCAACCAGTAAGGAT